TTTTTTATTTTAATAAAAAAATATTTATAATGGTATTTAAAATGTAATAATTATAATATTATTTATATTATTTAATATATATATATATATATATATATATATATATATATATATATATATATATAATTTATATTAAAAATATTGATTTATAAAAATAAATAATTTAATTATTATGTCTTATTAATATATATATATTATATATAAATAATAATAAATTTATAAAAATTAAAAAATTAAAAAAAAATATTAAAAAATTTATATATTAATAAATAAATTATATATTTTAAATAATTAATTTTAACTATTAAATATATTTAATATAAAATATAAAATTTAATTGTTCAAATATTTTTTAAAAAAAGGGAATTTTWTTAAAAAAAGGGGGAAATATTTTTATTATTTGATATTTATTATTATATGTAAAATATTATTTTAATAGTTAAATAATTAATTTTAACTATTAAATATATTTAATATAAAATATAAAATTTAATTGTTCAAATATTTTTTATTTAAAATAATTTTATTTAAATTAAAAAATTTGATTTAAAAAAATTTTACATATAAAATTTTATAAAAAAATAATTAATTTTAAATAAATTGTTATAGATCTATGAATTTAAAATTAGTAGTAATTAATATTATTATTTTAATTTATGTTAAATTGTAGTTATTTTTAAAAATATTAATTAAATTTGTGCCAGCAATTGCGGTTATACAAATAATATAATTAAATTTTGATTAATTAAAATTAAAAGTTTAATTTTTTTTTAAAATTAATAAATTTTTAAGTGAAATTTAAAATTTTATTATATTTAAAAATTAAAAATATTTTGAGGTTTAAAAAATTTAAAAAAAAACTAGGATTAGATACCCTATTATTTAAAAGGTAATTTTATAAAATTGAGGTAGTAAAAATTAATTTTTTGAAACTTAAAAAATTTGGCGGTATTTTATTCTGTTTAGAGGAATTTGTTCTATAATCGATAATCCACGAATATCTTACTTTTTTTTGTTTTCAGTTTATATATCGTTGTCATCAGAATATTTTAAAAGAAATAAAAAATTTTCTAAATTTTTGATTAAAATTAATGTCAAATCAAGGTATAATTCATGAAAAAGTAGAAATGAATTACAATAAAGTTTATTTAATAATGAATTAAAATTTTAAAAATTTATTTGAAGGTGGATTTAAAAGTAAATTAATTTATAAAAATTAATTGATTAAAGTTTTAAAATATGTACATATCGCCCGTCACTCTCGTTATAATTAAATTAAATGAGGATAAGTCGTAACATAGTAGATATATTGGAAAATGTATCTAGAAATACAATTTAAAGCTTAAATAGTGAAGTTTTTTATTTACATTAAAAAGAAATACGTGCAAATCGTTTTAAATTGAAATTAATAATTTAATTTTTATTTTAGAAATTTAGAAAATTTTAAATATTTTAAAATTAAAAGTATGAGTGTAATATAATTATTAAATTTTGTTAATAAAAATATTTTTTATTTAGTTTTAGTAGTAATAAAATTGAAAAAATAAGTTTTATTTTATAGATAATAGTAAAGAGATTGAAAGTTGAAATATTATTGAAAAAATGAATTTTGGAAAAGAATAATTAAATTTTTGTTCCTTGTGTATCAGGATTAATTAAATTTTAAATTTAAAATATAAATTATTTATAATTTAATGAAAATTAAAAATTTTTATAATTTATTGTATAAAAAATATTAAAAAAAAATTTTTAAAAATTAAAAGTTAATTGTTCTTAAAGTTATATAGTTTTTAAAGAAATAAGTTTAATTTGGAAATAAATTTTTATTATTTTTATATTTTTAATATATCAATAATTTTAGTTTATTTTAATATTTTAAGGGTTGAGCTTTAAAATAAATTGTTATAAATAGAATATTAATAGATTTAAATTTTAATAAAAGTTAAAATAAAAATAATCTTAAAAATAGATAATTTTAAATAAAATGTTTCAATTAATTTTTTTTTTATAAATTATTTATTATTAAAATTTTAATTTTTTTATTTAAAAAAATATTGAAATAATATATGTATTATAATAATAATTAAATTAGTAGATTTTAAATATAAATAATAATTATTTATTTATGTAAATTTTAATATAATAAATTCAGCAATATTATTTTTATATGTTTAACAAAAACATTGTTTTTTAAAATTTTTAAAAAATAGAGCCTGCACACTGAGTTTAAATATTTAAAGAGCCGCGGTATTTTGACCGTGCAAAGGTAGCATAATCATTAGTTTTTTAATTGAAGACTGGAATGAAAGGTTTAATAAAAAATAATCTTTATTATATTAATAATTATTGAATTTGTTGTTTTAGTAAAAAAACTAAAATTTTAATAAAAGACGATAAGACCCTATAAAGCTTTATATAATAGTTATTAAAAATTATTTAGGATAATAAAATTTTTAATTTATTTATTTATTGAATTGGGGTGATTTAAAGATTTAAAAAACTCTTTATAGTAAAAAACAATGATAATTGTTTATTTTGATCTTTATTTTATTTTGATTAAAAAATTAAGTTACTTTAGGGATAACAGCGTAATTTTTTTAGAGAGTTCAAATCGATAAAAAAGTTTGCGACCTCGATGTTGGATTAAGATAATTATATGGGTGTAGAAGTTTTTATATTTAGTCTGTTCGACTATGAATTCTTACATGATCTGAGTTCAAACCGGTTTAAGCCAGGTTGGTTTCTATCTTTATTTGTTTATATTATATTATAGTACGAAAGGACCTAATATAAAAATTTAAATTTTTTTATTATGAAATAAATTAATATATAATAAAATTTTTAATAATAAGTTTTATAATTAAATTAATTTTAATTATTTATATTACTATTTTGGCAGAAAGTATGCATTAAATTTAGAATTTAATTATATAGAATTAATTTTATAAATAGTATTGATTTTAAATTTAGATTTTTTTATGCCTATATTAAGAAGATTATTGTTAATTGTTTTTGTTATAATTAGTGTAGCTTTTTTAACTTTGTTAGAACGAAAAGTTTTAGGCTTAATTCAAATTCGAAAAGGTCCAAATAAAATTGGTATTTTTGGTATTTTGCAACCTTTTTGTGACGCTATTAAGTTATTTACTAAAGAACAGATTTTACCTTATTTTTCTAATAGAATTATTTATTATTTTTCACCTATTTTTTCATTATTTATATCTTTATTGATTTGGTTTTGTTTACCTTTTTTAGTTAAAATATATTCTTTTTCTTTAGGCGTATTATTTTTTTTTTGTTGTATAAGTTTTGGGGTTTATATGGTTATATTAGCTGGGTGGTCTTCTAATTCTTTATATGCTTTATTGGGGTCGTTACGGGCAATTGCTCAAACAATTTCTTATGAAGTTGCATTGGTTATTATGTTAATAAGTATTTTATTTTTAATTAATAGATTTAATTTAATTTATTTTGAAATTTTTCAGATTAATTTATGATTTATTTTTTTATTTTTTCCTGTTGCTATTATATGATTTATTTCAAGATTAGCTGAAACAAATCGAACTCCTTTTGATTTTGCTGAAGGAGAATCTGAGTTGGTTTCAGGGTTTAATGTTGAATATGGGGCAGGAGGATTTGCTTTAATTTTTTTAGCTGAATATGCTAGAATTTTATTTATAAGAGTTTTATTTTCTTTATTGTTTTTAGGTTCAAATATAATTTCTTTTTATTTTTTTTTTAAATTGACTTTTATTTCTTTTTTATTTATTTGAGTACGGGGGGCTTATCCTCGTTATCGGTATGACAAATTAATAAATATGGCTTGAAAAAGATATTTACCTGTTGTTTTAAATTTATTGTTTTTATTTATTGGAATTTATTTATTTTTATTTTAATAAATAATATTAGTAAAAATTAATAGAAAATTTATTTTTTCTTTCTTATATTTTCAAAATATAAGCTTTTTTCAAGCTCATTAATTTATTTAATTTTTATGATTTTTATTTTATTTAAATAAATTATTTCATCAAATGGATATGATGGGATTAATAATAAAGTATGAAAAGTACAAGATAGTTAAAACCTGTCCTGTTAAAATATATGGGTTTTCGACAGGGCGGGCTCCGATTCATGTTAATAGAATAACAAGAACTACTATGATTCAAAATAAAATTTGGTTAATAGGATAGAATTGATTTCTTTGAAAGTTGAATTTATTAGTAAAGGGTAAAATAAATAAAATGGCAATAGATATTACTAGTGCGATTACTCCCCCCAATTTATTTGGGATTGAGCGTAGGATAGCATAAGCAAAAAGGAAATATCATTCAGGTTGGATGTGAGGAGGTGTAACTAAAGGATTAGCTGGAATAAAGTTATCTGGATCTCCTAGATCATAAGGGTATACTAAACAAATAAAAGTAAGGATAAATAATGTTAATATAAATCCGAAAATATCTTTAAATGAGAAATAAGGATGGAATGGGATTTTATCTGAATTTCTGTTAATACCTAATGGATTATTTCTCCCTGTCTGATGTAAAAATAATAAATGAATTATTGTAAAAGCAGAGATAATAAAGGGGAATAAAAAGTGGAACGAAAAAAATCGAGTTAAGGTAGCATTGTCTACGGCGAATCCTCCTCATAATCATTGTACAGCATTTGTTCCAATATAGGGAATTGCTGATAATAGATTAGTAATTACTGTTGCCCCTCAGAATGATATTTGTCCTCAGGGTAATACATATCCTATAAAAGCAGTGCCTATTGTTAAGAATAATAAAATTACACCTACTATTCAAGTATATATATATTTATATGAGCCATAATAAATTCCTCGGCCTACATGAAAATAAATACAAATAAAAAATAGAGAGGCTCCGTTTGCGTGAAGGGTTCGTAATAATCAACCATTGTTCACATCTCGGCAAATATGATTTACTGAATTAAAAGCTAATAATGTATCAGATGTATAATGCATTGCTAGAAAAAGGCCTGTTAAAATTTGAATAATTAAACATAATCCAAGTAAAGAACCAAAATTTCATCAACTAGAAATATTAGAAGGTGCTGGTAAATCAATAAGGGCATTATTTATAATTTTTAATAAGGGATGTATTTTTCGTAAGGGTTTATTCATAATTTAAAGTTAATTTTTAGGACGTAAAGGCCCTTCAAAAATATTTGTAATTTTAACTGTTACAATTAATGTTAAAAATAGATAGTTGATTAATAAAATTGTAATTAAGTTTATAGGGAAATTATATATTTTATTTAACATTAAATTATTTTCTAAAATTAGATTTTTTATGAAAATAATATTAAGATTTTCTATAGAGTGAATTTTATTGAAAAATATTAGTTTTTGGCTTAAAAAATAGAAATAAAAAATTATTAAAATAATAAAGATATTTAACAATGTAATAATAAAAAAATTAATTTTAAATTTAAATTGTTCATTTGATGCAATTGATGTTATGTATATAAATAAAATTAATATGCCTCCTAAAAAGATTAAAAATAAAGAGTAAGAAAATCAAAAAGTTTTATTTAGTATTCCGGAGAATAGAACGATTAAAATAGTTTGTATTATTAATATTATTCCTATAGATAGAGGGTGTTTTCTAAAAAAAAATATTAAAGAAAATAGAAGTAAAGTTAAAAGAAAAATGCTATGTAAAATAAAATCAGAAAATAGTTTATATAAAATATTAATTTTGGAGATTAAAGAAAAATAGATTTATTTTTTTCTGATTTTATTTAAAAAAAATAAAAAATTTTAATTTTGGTTTACAAGACCAATGTTTTAATTAAACTATTTAAATTTATGATAACAGTTTTAATAATAATTTTTTTTTTAATATTTTTTTGTGGTGTTTTATCTTTTTTATTTTCTTATAAACATTTGTTAAATATATTATTAAGTTTAGAATTTATAGTTTTATGTTTATTTATTTTTTTATTTTATTATTTAATTTTTTTTAATTTTGAACAATATTTTAGAATATTTTTTTTAGTTTTTAGTGTGTGTGAGGGGGTTTTAGGACTTTCTATTCTGGTTTCAATAGTTCGTTCTCATGGTAATGATTATTTTTTAAGTTATTCTTTTTTACAATGTTAAAAATTTTTATATTTTTGTTATTTATAATACCTATTTGTTTTTTTAAAAATATATATTGAATGGTACAAAATATGTTTTTTTTTTTAATATTTTTAATATTTTTTTTTAATTTTAATATTTTTATATTTAAGTTTGAAATAATATTTGGATTAGATTTATTGTCATATGGGTTAATATTATTAAGTTTATGAATTTGTGGTTTAATAATTATATCGAGAAGAAGATTGTATTTTATAAAATTAAATTTTAATTATTTTTTATTGAATATTTTATGTTTATTATTATTATTATTATTAACTTTTGGAACAATAAATTTATTTATATTTTATATTTTTTTTGAAAGTAGTTTGATTCCTACAATATTTTTAATTTTTGGTTGAGGCTATCAACCTGAACGATTACAGGCAGGTTTATATTTATTATTTTATACTTTGTTTGCTTCTTTACCTTTATTAATAATATTTTTTTATATTTTTAATAATTTTTATTCTTTAAATTTTATGTTTTTTAAGGAGTTCAGTTTAGAAAGATTTTTAATATATTTTTTTTTAGTATTTGCATTTTTAGTAAAAATACCTATATTTATTGTTCATTTATGGTTGCCAAAAGCACATGTTGAAGCTCCTGTTTCTGGATCAATAATTTTAGCCGGGGTTTTATTGAAATTAGGAGGATATGGTTTGATTCGAGTTTTTTCAATTATTTTAAGATTATCCATGAAATTAAATATTTTTTGGATAATTTTGAGGTTAGTTGGGGGGTTGTTAGTTAGTTTAATTTGTTTACGACAAATTGATCTAAAAGCTCTTGTTGCTTATTCATCTGTTGCTCATATAAGATTGGTAATTGGTGGATTAATAGTTTTTATAAGATGAGGATGGGGATTTTCTTATACTTTAATGATTGCTCATGGATTATGTTCTTCAGGATTATTTTTTTTAGTAAATTTATTTTATGAACGATTAGGAAGGCGAAGTCTTATAATCAATAAAGGGATATTAAGATTTATACCTAGGATTTCAATATGATGATTTTTATTATGTTCAAGAAATATAGCTGCTCCTCCAACTATCAATTTATTAGGGGAAATTGGTTTATTAAATAGAATTATTAGTTGATCAACTATAATGATAATTTTATTAATTTTTATTTCATTTTTTAGAGCAGTTTATACATTATATTTATACTCTTTTAGTCAACACGGTAAATTTAATATTAGAAATTATGCTTTTTCTTTTGCTTTGAATCGGGAGTATTTAGTTTTATTTTTACATTGATTTCCTTTAAATATATTAATTTTAAAAAGTGAATTAATAGTATTTATAATTTAATATTAGTATATAAATTTATATGTATATATATAATTAATTATTAATAAAGTTTAAGTAGTTTATAAAAAATATTGATTTGTGGTGTCAAAGATATAATACATATTATTTTAAATCATGGAATTTATTTCTATTTGTTTTTTATCTCATATATTTTTATTATTTTTTAGAATTATTTTTTTTTTTTTAGGCTTAAATTTTTTGATAAGAGATTATAGTTTATTTTTTGAGTGAGAGGTTTTTAGATTAAATAGAACAATGATTTTAATAGTATTAATTTTTGATTGAATTAGTTTAATATTTTTATCTTTTGTTTTGTTTATTTCTTCTTTAGTAATTTATTATAGAAAGGATTATATAAGAGGAGATTTTTTTATTAATCGATTTATTATATTAGTATTATTATTTGTTTTTTCAATAATAATATTAATTTTAAGGCCTAATATAATTAGAATCTTATTGGGTTGAGATGGTTTAGGGTTGGTATCATATTGTTTAGTAATTTATTATCAAAATGTAAAATCATATAATGCAGGGATATTAACAGCTTTATCAAATCGATTGGGGGATGTTGCTTTTTTAATAAGGATTGCTTGAATAATAAATTATGGGAGATGAAATTTTATATTTTATTTAGAATTTATAAAAATAGATTATGTAATAAAAATTATTTGTTTAATAATAGTTTTTGCAGCTATAACAAAAAGAGCTCAGATTCCCTTTTCTTCATGATTACCTGCTGCAATAGCAGCGCCTACTCCTGTTTCAGCTTTAGTTCATTCTTCAACCTTAGTTACTGCTGGGGTTTATTTATTAATCCGTTTTAATTTATTATTAAATGAATCTTTAGTAGTAAATTTCTTATTATTAATTGCTTGTTTAACAATATTTATAGCAGGTATAGGAGCAAATTTTGAATTTGATTTAAAAAAAATTATTGCTTTGTCTACTTTGAGTCAATTAGGTTTGATAATGGGTATTTTATCTTTAGGTTTTTATAAATTAGCTTTTTTTCATTTATTGACACATGCTTTATTTAAAGCTTTATTATTTATATGTGCTGGGGCTATTATTCATAATATAAAAAATTCTCAAGATATTCGAGATATGGGTTATTTTTCTGTATATATGCCTTTTACAATCTCTTGTATAAATATTGCTAATTTAGCATTATGTGGTTTTCCTTTTTTAGCAGGATTTTATTCAAAAGACTTAATTTTAGAGATGGTTTTAATTTCTTATGTTAATTTATTTATTTTTATTTTATTTTTTTTTTCTACTGGATTAACAGTTAGTTATTCTTTTCGTTTATTTTATTATTTATTTATAATAAATATAAATCAAAGATCAATGAATATAATTAATGATTCAAGTAATATTATATCAAAAAGTATGTTTTTTTTATTACTTTTTGCTATTTTTGGGGGGTCTATATTGAATTGGTTAATTTTTCCTTTTTCTTTTATAATTTCTTTAACTTTATTTTTTAAAATAATAACTTTATTGATTTGTGTATTAGGGGGAATTATTGGGGTTTTATGCTCTAAATTGGTATTTTTTTCCTATAATAAGTCTTTAAGATTTTATTTATTTTCTTTTTTTTCTTGTTCAATGTGATTTATACCTTTAATTTCTACAATAGGTGTAGTATTTTACCCTTTAAATTATGGATTTAAAATATTTAAATTTATTGATAGAGGATGGGCAGAATTTTTTGGAAGCCAACAAATTTTTCAATATTTTGTAAAGATGTCTAGTTTTTTACAAATAGTTCAATTTAATAATTTAAAAATTCATTTAAGATTATTTTGTTTTTGGGTTATAATTTTATTTTTTTTTATAAATTTTTTATAAAATAATAGTAAAAATTATAAGTAATTTTATATAATTATATTTAAGTAGCTTATATTTTAGAGCATAGTTTTGAAGCAGCTAGGGAAATTGATTTAATTCTTAAATAATATTTTAAAATTTTTAGATAAGCCTATTAAATTGAATATATCTAATATTTAAATAAATTAAATTTGTATATAATTTATAAAGAATATATTCTTTATTTTTATAATGAAAATATAATGTTTTTAATTAAACTATATAAAAAATTTTTATTTTAATATTTAAAATAAATAAAAAAATAAAGTTAGGTATAATAAAAGATAAAAAATATAAAAGAAATATAAATGGAGTTTAACCATTAAAGAATAAAGTTAGTAGCTTTTTCTTGGGCCTCATATTTCTTTAACTGGAATTTTAAAATTCATTTTTATCATTAACAGTGATAAACCTCTATTTTGGTTTCAATTAAATAAAATAAGGATAATTTAATATCAAATATTAGGTCGAAACTAATTACAAAATTTTTGTTTCTTATTTTTAAATAGAATATTAAAATAATTATATTTAATATAAATTTAATTTTTATTATTAAAATTTATTAAGGGAGAAAGAGGGAATAATTTTAAGAATAATATATATATATATATATATATATATATATAAGTATATCAAAATTAATTTATTAAATTTATAATTATTTATATTGTTTAAGAATAATTAAATTAATTAATACTTTTTGAATGCAAATCAAATGTTATGTTTAACTATATTCTTTATTTATTAAATAATTATTTTAAAAAGTTCAATTTAATGATCCTTGATTTCATTCATGATATAAACCTAAAATTAAAATAGAAATGAAAATAAAGTTTGTATATGTTCAAATAAAAAGATTAGAGGTTTTTAAGGTTAAGATTATAGGTAAAATTAAAGCAATTTCTACATCGAAAATTAAGAAAATAATTGCAATTAAAAAAAACCGAATTGAAAAAGGTAAACGGGATGAATTAACTGGATTAAACCCACATTCAAATGGAGAAAGTTTTTCTCGATCAATATATTTTTTTTTTGAAAGAATTGAGGATAAAGCTATAATAATAAAAGTAATTATAAGTAAGATAAATGATGTAATTATTAAATTAATAATTATTTATATTAAATATTTTAAACCTTATGATTGGAAGTCAAATATACTTTTTATACTATATAAATTAATTTTACTATTAATTAAAATTTAGTTTTTAGTGGATATTCAATTAGATATTTTTTTTTATATTATTAACCTCCTCATCAGTAGATAGAGATAAATAAAAATAATCAAACTACATCTACAAAGTGTCAGTATCAGGCGGCTGCTTCAAAACCGAAATGATGATTTTTAGAAAAATGATTTTTTAAGTGTCGAATTAGACAAATTAATAAAAAGGTAGTTCCAATTAATACATGAATACCATGAAATCCCGTTGCTATGAAAAAGGTCGAGCCATAAATTGCGTCTGCAATAGTAAAAGAGGCTTCAGAATATTCATATGCTTGGAGGATTGTAAAATAAATTCCTAATAAAATAGTAAAAAATAATCCCTGAGTTGTTTGGGAATGATTATTTTCTATTAAGCTGTGGTGTGCTCAAGTTACAGTTACTCCTGAAGATAATAAAATTGTTGTATTTAAAAGGGGGACTTGAAATGGATTAAAGGGAATAATACCTAAGGGGGGTCAAATTTTTCCTAATTCAATTGTTGGTGAAAGGCTACTATGGAAAAAAGCTCAAAAAAATCTGATAAAAAAAAAGATTTCTGAAATAATAAATAAAATTATTCCTCATCGTAACCCTATTGTAACGGGTAATGTATGTAAACCTTGGAATGAGCCTTCTCGAGAGATATCCCGTCATCATTGAATTATAGTTAAAATGGTGATTAAGTTTCCTAATAGAAATAATGAAATATCGTATTGATGAAATCATTTTGTTAAGCCTGCAGTTAATAATAAAGCACCTATTGCACCTGTTAAAGGTCAAGGGCTATAATTAACTAAATGAAAAGGGTGATTTGCATGTGTTATCATTTTTAAGGTTTTATAAATTTATATTTTAAATAATTTCTCTTGAATATAAAGTTCTTAAAATTGTAAAAACATAAGATTGAATAATTGCTACTGCAGATTCTAATATTAATAGTAGTAATTGAGTAATAACTAGTAATCTTAAAAAAAATGACGATAAGGAATTTCCAGTATTTCCTAATAATGTTAAAAGGAGGTGCCCTGCAATTATATTTGCTGTTAATCGAACAGCTAAAGTACCAGGTCGAATTAAATTTCTAATTGTTTCAATTATTACTATAAAAGGTATTAAAACAGGAGGAGTGCCTTGAGGAACCAAATGGGCGAATATATGTTTTGTATTATTAATTCATCCATATAATATAAAACTTAATCATAATGGTAAGGCTAATGTTAATGTAATAGTTATGTGACTTGTTCTAGTAAAAATATAAGGAAATAATCCTAAAAAATTATTATATAAAATAAATGAAAAGAGAGAAATAAATATAAAGGTAGTTCCATTAAATCTGTGAGTTCCAATTAATATTTTAAATTCTTTATGAAGAATTAAAAAAATTTTATTTCAGAAAATTGTCATTCGAGAAGGTAAAAATCAAAAAATTATTGGGAAAAATATTAATCCTAATAATGATCTTAACCAATTTAATGATAAATTAAAAATATTAGTTGAAGGGTCAAAAATAGAGAATAAATTTATTATCATTTTCAATTTAAAGAGGTTTTATATTTAATTTTTATTTTGTAATTATTTTTAATTAATTTTAAATAAGAAAAAATATTAAAATAATTTATAATATTAAATATTAAAAATAAACAGATAAAGTAAGTAAATAATAAAGATCATAATATTGGAGATATTTGGGGGATTAAAAAATATTTTAAATTAAATAATTTTAGTTTGACAAGCTAATGTTATAGGGTTTAACTAATTTTTTTTAAATTCATTAGAAGTATTTGCTAATTTACTATGTTTTGGTTTAAGAGACCATTACTTGCTTTTCAGTCATCTAATGAAAATTTTAAAATTTTTAATTTATATTATAAATTCATTTAATGAAATAGTTTGTTGGTGTACTTTCAATAACAATTGGTATAAAACTATGATTTGCCCCACAAATTTCTGAACATTGTCCATAAAATAAACCTGGCCGATTAATGAAAAAATTAGTTTGATTTAAACGTCCTGGATTTGCATCAATTTTTACTCCTAAAGAAGGGACTGTTCAGGAATGAAGGACATCTGTGGCTGTGACTAAAATTCGAATTTGATTATTAATAGGAAGAATAATTCGGTTATCTACATCTAGTAATCGGAAATTGTTTAAGTTTATTTCATTTGTAGGGATCATATATGAGTCAAATTCAATGTTTTTAAAATCTGAATATTCATAACTTCAATATCATTGATGTCCAATAGTTTTAATTGAGATGGAGGGATTATTAATTTCATCTAATAAATATAAAATTCGTAAAGAAGGAAAAGCAATAAATAAGAGGACAATAGCTGGTAAAATTGTTCAAATAATTTCAATTGTTTGGCCATGTAAAAGAAATCGATTATTTAATTTATTAAAAAATAGTGTTGTTATTAAATAACCTACTAATGAAGTTACTAAAATTAGAATTAATAATGAGTGATCATGAAAAAAATTTAATTGTTCTATAATAGGTGAGTTTCTATCTTGAAGACCAAGGGCTGATCATGTTGTCATAGTTTAATTAAAAAATATTTTTTTAAATGTTATATTTTTATATTAAAAATATTCTAAAAAAAGTAAAATTACTTTATTAATGAAGCTTAAATTCATTGCATTATTCTGCCATATTAGAAATTATTAAAATTTAAATTTATTGATTTTATTATAAGGTTAATTAGTTAATAGGGGTAATTCATTATACGAATGTTCTATGGGAGGTAAGTTTTGATATCATTCAATAGATGAATTAAATTGTAATGGGAAAATTTGATTTCGATGTATAATTATTCTTTCTCAAATAATAAAAATGAAAAATAAAGTACCGATTATTGAAATTGTTGATCCTAAAGAAGAAATAATGTTTCAAGAAGTATAAGCGTCAGGATAATCAGAATATCGACGAGGTATTCCGGCTAATCCAAGAAAATGTTGTGGAAAAAATGTTAAATTTACACCGAAGAATATAATGACAAATTGTGTTTTTAATCAATTTTCGTTTAAAGAAAGACCCGTTAATAAAGGATATCAATGAACAAATCCTGCTATAATTGCAAATACTGCTCCTATAGAGAGAACATAATGAAAATGGGCTACGACATAATAGGTATCATGAAGAATAATATCAATAGATGAATTAGCTAAAATTACCCCAGTAATACCTCCTACTGTAAATAAGAATACAAACCCTAAAGCTCATAATATGGAAGGGGAATAATTGATTTGTGTGCCATGGAGGGTTGCTAATCAACTAAAAATTTTAATTCCAGTTGGTACTGCAATAATTATTGTTGCAGATGTAAAGTAAGCTCGGGTATCTACATCTATTCCTACTGTAAATATGTGATGAGCCCAGACAATAAAGCCTAATAGTCCGATAGCTAGTATAGCGTAGATTATTCCTAAGGTACCAAAAGTTTCTTTTTTTCCTCTTTCTTGTCTAATAATATGAGAAATTATACCAAATCCTGGTAAAATTAAAATATAAACTTCAGGGTGTCCAAAAAATCAAAATAAATGTTGATATAAGATAGGGTCTCCTCCTCCTGCTGGATCGAAAAATGAAGTATTTAAATTTCGATCAGTTAATAATATAGTAATAGCTCCTGCTAAAACTGGTAAAGATAGAAGTAAAAGAACAGTTGTAATAACGATTGATCAAACAAATAAAGGTATTCGATCTAAGGTAATTCCTGTAGATCGTATATTAATTACAGTAGTAATAAAATTAACTGATCCTAGGATTGAGGAGATTCCTGCTAAATGAAGAGAAAAAATGGCTAAATCTACTGATGCTCCTCTATGTGCGATTCTAGCCGATAAAGGGGGATAAACAGTTCAACCTGTACCGGCTCCATTTTCTACAATTGAACTAGAGAGTAATAGTGTTAAAGAAGGAGGTAAAAGTCAGAATCTTATATTATTTATTCGGGGAAAAGCTATATCTGGTGCTCCTAATATTAAAGGGACTAGTCAATTTCCAAATCCTCCAATAAGAATAGGTATAACTATAAAAAAAATTATAATAAAAGCATGAGCTGTAACAATAACATTGTAAATCTGATCATCACCAATTAATGTTCCAGGATGCCCTAACTCAGCTCGGATTAATATACTTAAGGATGTTCCTACTATTCCTGATCAAGCTCCAAAAATAAAATATAATGTTCCAATGTCTTTATGATTTGTAGAGAATAATCATTGTTGCAAATTTATATATAAATTTTTTATAAATTTTAATATATTTATATACTTATATATGTATATAATTAATTATTTAACTGTTAAAATTGATTAAATGGCTGATAAAAGCAATAGATTGTAAATCTATATATAAAATTAATTATTTTTTTAATCAGGAGTAATATTAAAATAATAGTTATTAATTATTTTAATATTAAATTTTGTAATATATATATATATATATATTAAATAATTAAATTAAACTTTATAGTCAAAAATGATATTAGATTGCAAATCTAAAGGAATAAATTTATTTATTTAAGTTTATAAATTATAAAATTTAAAAGATTTAAGTACTTTTATTTATAACTTTGAAGGTTAATAGTTTAATTAACTTAAAATTTTTTTATAAATATATATATATATATATATATATAATTTAATTTTTAATGATTTTAAAATTTTTAAAGAATGAAAAAAATTATATTAATAAAGATTAAACCAAAAATATTGAAATAAAGAAAAATGGAGGATAAAAAAAAATTAGAATAATTTAAATAATTAGAAAAATTCCAATTTATTTCGTTATAGTTTAATAAAAATGAAGAATAAGAAATCCGTAAATAAAAATATAAAGTAATTAGTGTAAAATAAATTATTAAGAATAATATAAAGAAATAATTAATAGAAATTAAGAATTCAATAATAATTCATTTAGGGAAAAATCCAATAAAAGGGGGTAGCCCTCCTAATGATAAAAAAGGAAAAAAAATTATAGTTTTAATTAAATTTTTAAAATTAAGAAAAGAAAAAATTTGATTTAGATTAAAAATTTTAAAATTATTAAAAATTAAAATAATAGAAATTGAAAGAAAGGAGTAAAATAAAAAATAAATAATTCAAATGTTTTGATTGTTTAAAATACCTGCAAGTATTCATCCAAGGTGATTAATTGAAGAATATGCTATAATTTTTCGTAAAGAGGTTTGATTTAAACCATTAATTCTACTTACAATAATTGATAAAATAATAGATAGGGAAAAAAATGTAAAGTTTAAACAATATGAAATTAAAATTATTGGTGCAATTTTTTGTCATGTCATTAAAATTAAATTATTAATTCAATTTAAACCTTCTATTACAATAGGAAATCAAAAATGAAAAGGAGTTATTCCGATTTTTAATATAAGAATTGATATAAAAATTATATTAATAGTTGAATTAAATTTAATTAATAAGTTTAAGTTTAATAATGATAAATAAATAATAATAAATAATAAAATTCTTGAAGCTAAGGCTTGGGTTAAAAAATATTTTAAAGAGGATTCTGAGGAATATAAATTATTCGTTTTTATCATTAAAGGGATAAATGATAAAAGATTAATTTCTAAACCTATTCAAACTCTAAATCATGATGAAGAACAAATTCTAAGAATTGTTCCTAAAAATAATATTGATAAAAATAATATTTTATAAGAATTTTTTAAAATTAAAAAGAAAAGGATTATAACCTTTATATGTAGGGTATGAACCTAAAAGCTTTATTAGCTTATCTTTTTATATTTTAATGTATGATGCATAGAAGATTTTGATTCTTTTAGAAATAGTTTAATTCTATTAAATATAAAATTTTAATTTATAATTAAATAATGAATATAATAAATATTATATAATCTATTCTATCAAAATAGCCCTTTTGTCAGGCAATTCATT